TGGTGCTTCGACTCTTACATAAAGTTCTTGCTTGGACAATTCAAAAGTAGGAGAAGGTTTTTTACTAATAAATCGATATTCAAAATCATTCCATTCAGGGTCTTTTATTCTATCAAAGCGGCGGCTTTCTAAATTCTCATAGGGTCCCCCTGGAATTCCTTCCAGAGCCTGCTGGATAATTTTTATAGATTCTGTCATTTCGCCAATTCGTACTAAATACCGAGCTAATGAATCCCCCTCTTTTTGCCATTGAATCTCCCAATCAAATTCCTCGTAACACTCATAACGATCAACTTTGCGAAGATCCCATTGTATTCCGGAAGCTCGTAGCGTTGGTCCCGATAAACCCCAGTTTAGTGCCTCTTCTCCGCCAATAATGCCTACGCCCTCAACCCGTTCTAAAAAAATAGGATTCTGTGTAATAAGCTTTTGATATTCAGCAACCCCGGTTAAAAAATAATCGCAAAAATCCAAACATTTATCTATCCAGCCATGAGGTAGATCAGCAGCGACTCCTCCGATACGAAAAAAATTATGCATCATGCGCATGCCGGTAGCCGCTTCAAATAGGTCATATATCAATTCGCGTTCTCGAAAAATATAGAAGAAAGGAGTCTGCGCCCCAATATCTGCCATAAAAGGACCAAGCCATAACAAATGGGAAGCGATACGACTCAACTCCAACATAATAGCTCTGATATAGCTAGCCCTTTTGGGTACTTGAATATTCCCTAGCTGTTCGGGCCCGTTTACGGTTATTGCTTCTGTGAACATAGTAGCTAAATAATCCCAACGTGTTACATAAGGCAAATATTGTATAATTGTTCGATTTTCTGCAATTTTCTCCATCCCTCTATGTAAATAACCCAATACTGGTTCACAGTTAATAACATCTTCACCATCGAGAGTAACGATCAGTCGAAGAACACCATGCATTGATGGATGGTGAGGGCCCATATTGACTATCATGAGGTCTTTTCTTGTAGTTGGTGGAATCATAAGTTTTTCTCGAGTCATTCTTCCATGCATTGCTGAAAGTAAAAAGAAAGAAGTTCATCAAAATTTAAACGACTAAGCTCAAACGGTCTCACGCTTCAAATTAACGAGTTTTTATCTCTCGAATATCCAACTTCCCAATTAATTCTTTATAGCGCCCCCTATTTATTTTTGACAAATAGGCCAGCAGTCGTTGACGTTTTCCCAAAATTTTTCGCAAACCTCGCTGAGATGAAAAGTCTTTTTTGTGCAATTCCAAATGTGAAGTGAGTTTCCTTATTTTAGTGGTGAAACTGAATACTTGAAATTCAACAGACCCCCTGGTTTCTTTGTTTTCTTTTTGAGAAATAACCGAAATCGATGAATTTTTGACCATAAAAAAACGCCCCTTGCCCTTTTTACAGATATGGATTTTACCGATCAGTAATAATAATGCCATTAATTTGAATGTGGTATATACAAGAATCTAATCCAAATTTCTTTATGAACTCCTAATTTCCTGAATTCAAATCAATAAATTCCATTTTGAATTGGTTTTCTATAGGAATAGAAAAGGTTGGTACATTTTTGGATCGAAGAATTTAGACCTAAAATAAAGAAGGTTCCGTTGATTCATTTCGAGATCGAATTCAGACATTATTCATTTGATATTGGATACTAGAATGAAATGTGAGATAAGACATCTGATCTGTGTATTTGTTTGCTTTCATATACCCTATTATATATATAGGGTATAGGATATACAGAAAAGTGTATTATCCAAAAATTTTCAATCGTGGATACATCTGTATCCTTAACATACCGAAACGGCTGCCATTATTGGTATCAAACCAATAACGATTCATACAAGCTAAATCTTCTAATCGATAATTAGGCCAAAGAAAGAGCTTTAATTTCATTAATTGATTTTTATCTCTATCAAGATGGTTATTGTCATGTAAAACTTGGCTGCTGTTTTTTACGTTCCAAAATACCGGATTTGGATCTATATAATTTCTCTTTTTTGAATTGAAACAAATTAGAATTCTCAATTTTCTACGACGTCTAAAGGATAAAATATTTTCGGGAACAAGTAAATCAAAATTATTGTTAGAAGCATGTCCTTGCTCTTGGTATTTTTGATGCTTATTCTTATGAACCAACGAAATACCCACGGTTTGATACATAATAAATTGCCCATCTTTTTGTTCAGACAAACGAATGGGTTCTAGAATCAATACTCCCTTCTTCATAAATTCTGAAAGAGTTAAATTATTATTAATCATCATTATATCCAAACTCATTTGTTTCTTTTGAATCGAGGATAGAGTAATTTTTGGTGAATCTATCAGTTTACGCAGGAGACAATATACATTGATATTATTGATCATTCTTTCATTCAAAGTCTCATCCCATCGCAATTGAAAAAGCAAATAACGTTTCATGAACAAACGGAGTTCTGCTTTCGTGTATTGTTTTTTATTTTTCCCTTTTTTCATGTTCGATCTTGCATAATTTTCTTCAATATCTTTTTGGGGTGAGAGGACGGATCTCCGCTCTCCTCGACTTGTCGGTTCTTTTTCTTCTTGCTTTCGATGCTTTTTATTTGATGCTATCAAAAAATGGCCCTTTTCATTGATCTTTTTATTTGCACTTCGATTTAAATTTAAAAGAAGTAATTTGCTTGGTATAAACCAAGGTTTCATTTTATATGTCTTATAAATTAACAAAAATTCTGGGAAGAACCAAAGTTCCAGATTGGATATGGGATGCTTTAGCATTTTTTCATTCATTCCCATCCAATCGTAAAACCCCTTGTGAGAGTTTGGTAAATTGATCTCTGGGATCTTAAGATAAAAAAAATCTTTTTTAGAAATTATTTGAGAATTTTTAGTACGAATTTGAGTATTTTGATTCCTGTTGGTATCGATTATGATCCAGGCCTCAATATCGACTTTTTGTATAAGATTAAATTGCAAAATTTTCCAATCAAAATATTTTCTATCGGCCGGTTTTTCCATATGGATCTTTCCTAGATCATTTTTAATAGGGATGTTCCTCAGCATATCAAAAAAGTTTTTTTTAGGCGTGTTATAATAAATTTCTTGGTTCGTATTTCCTTGAAGGGGAGATCCATAAAAAAAGCATTCCGTTTTCTTTTCATAATGAATAAATTTATACGATAAAAGATCAGATCGATAGTATTTTAGAAAATTATCTTTTTGGTTAGATAATGAATATACTTCAAATTTTTTTTGTTTTTTGGAATTCATTAATGGGTTTTTTTCATATGAATGCCGTTTGCTAAAATTTGCCTTTTTAGCTATATGATGCTGACGAAATGTATTTCGCCATTTTTCTGGTATTAATCTAGACCATCCAATCTGAGATAAATGGTATTGATAATGTCCTCTTAACCAGCTTTTCCATGGATTCATTTCATAACTCGGAAGTTTGTTATCTGCTGATTTCGAATCAAGCATTCCTTGTGTTGCAAAAGAATCCTTTATTTTAGCCTTAAGTAAAAAGGGGATTCGTTGATATTGAACAACAAATCTTAACGAGTTAATAGCTTGGATTTTTCCTAATTTAAAAAATACATATGGTTGTGGTACGTAGGATAAGTCATAAAAAATATGTGAATTTTCTTTAATATTACTAATATTCTCAAGTTCCTTTCTTAGAATTATACTTGAAATAGACGGAATTGTAGTTTTCTTTTTTTTATTAATTCTTTCTTGTTTTCTTTCATTATTGGAAATGGATTTATCAATAATTTTTTTTGTTAATTTAAGAAAAAGTTTTGTATTTATTCTGGCAATATTAATGATATATATAAATATATCCGTGTATATTTTTTCAATGAAAAATTTTACAAAAGGGGATAATTTACAGATTAATCGAGCATTTCTTCTTTTTAACATTTTGAACATTTGCTGTTTTTCTAATTTTTTAGCATTATAACTTGTAGGACTAAGATTATTTATTCTTGGAGTTACTTTTTTTTTCTCTTTTGTGATTCTTTCTATTTGATTTCGAATTGTACTTGTTCTATCAGCCAGATCCTTCATTTTTTTTTCTGTCAACGAAGAGTTTGTCCAACTCGGAGATGCAATTTGAATTTGACTAAACGATTCGTGAATCATTTGATTGTTTATTATGGAATCTTTTTCTTCTTTAATTTCGCTTGATTTATCGACTCCGACTTCTCTTAATCTAAATAATAGAATTGGATTTACTTTTGAAAGTTCTTTTATTATTCTTTTTCTAAAAAAAACACTTTTGATAACCCATTTTTTTGTTTCTTTTGAAACTTTTCGAAGTAATTTTGTTTTTACTTTGAAAACTGGTAGAACTCGAAAATACTTATTTTTAAATTTTACAATTTTTTTTGCGAATTCCTTTAAAATAGGTTTAAAAAAAGAAGGTTTTTTTCGGGGTGAACAAAAGGGGAGTTCCGTTTCCATTCCCCAAACTGTTAAAAAACAAGAATCACCTTTTTCTTTTGTCTTTTTCATTAGATCTTTCTGAGAGGATCGTAGTTTCGATTTGTGCCAAGGTTTCAGACATAAAGGAAATACGATTTTTATTTGAATACCTTCTGTTAACCAATTTTTTGGAAATTCGGTTTCGGATAATGGAATACCATTATAGGTGCATTTAATATAGATCTCTTTATTCCATTCTTGGAAATCCTCAGCCCATTCAGGACGTTGCAATAGGAATATACGTCCAACATTTTTGGCAATTATCAATGAAGGGAAGAGAATATATTTTCTAAAAATAGATTGAGTTATTAACACGCAACCTCTTATTCCTTGCGCAAATGGAATACGATTCCAATCCTCTGCGATTTTTATTCGTGCTTTTTCCTTTCTTTTGTTGGTTTCTTGTTTTTCTTCTCTTTTTGTTTGTTCTTTTGTATACTCTACAATTTTGAATGCTTCCCCTTTATCCAACCCATTTTTAAAAATTAGTTTAATCAACCCGGAAATATTAAAATAAAAGGGAGGGGATTTTTGTCG